AATTAATGACTTGGACCGGGTATTAACGGTCAATCTCCGGTAGAAGGTTCCGTCGGAACAATTATTTATTTCAGGTACCTCTTAAATTAAAAAAAAAGAGAGAGAGAGAAGGTGTGGGGAGAAATGACAAGAAGATATTGGAACATGAATTTGGAAGAGATGATGAAAGCAGGAGTTCATTTTGGCCATGGTACTAGGAAATGGAATCCTAGAATGGCACCTTACATCTCTGCAAAGCGTAAAGGTATTCATATTACAAATCTTACTCGAACTGCTCGTTTTTTGTCAGAAGCCTGTGATTTAGTTTTTGATGCAGCAAGTATAGGAAAACACTTCTTAATAGTTGGTACCAAAAATAAAGCAGCTGATTCAGTAGCATCCGCTGCAATAAGGGCTCGGTGTCATTATGTTAATAAAAAATGGCTCGGTGGTATGTTAACGAATTGGTCCACTACAGAAATGAGACTTCATAGGTTCAGGAACTTGAGATCGGAACAAAATACGGGGAAACTCAACTGTCTCCCGAAAAGAGATGTAGCAATGTTGAAAAGGCAATTATCTCACTTGCAAACCTATCTGGGCGGGATCAAATATATGACGAGGTTACCCGATATTGTAATCATCGTTGATCAGCAAGAAGAATATACGGCTCTTCGAGAATGTCTCACTTTGGGGATTCCAACAATTTGTTTAATCGATACAAATTGTGACCCGGATCTCGCAGATATTTCGATTCCAGCGAACGATGACGCTATAGCTTCAATCCGATTGATTCTTAACAAATTAGTATCCGCAATTTGTGAGGGCCGTTCTAGCTATATAAGAAATTGTTGATTAATAATAGGATAAGTCAATGACTTTGGAAACGCCATAAATTGATTGAATCGGTTACTATCCCTGAGTCTCAAAAAAGAGATAAAAATCACTGGGGATATTATGTGATCACTTGGTATCCGAAATATACGATTAAAGTAGACGAGTTGAGAAAGAGATAAGAGATGGCTGAATCAAAATAATTCCTTTTTAAGTTCTATTTCTGTCAGAGGGCAATATGAATGTTCTACCCTGTTCCATCAACTCACTAAAAGTGTTATACGATATATCCGATGTGGAAGTAGGCCAACATTTTTATTGGCAAATAGGGGGTTTCCAAGTCCATGCCCAAGTACTTATCACCTCTTGGGTTGTAATTGCTATCTTATTAGGTTCAGCCACTATAGCTGTTCGGAATCCACAAACCATTCCAACCGACGGTCAGAATTTCTTCGAATATGTCCTTGAATTCATTCGAGACTTGAGCAAAACTCAGATTGGAGAAGAATATGGTCCTTGGGTTCCCTTTATTGGAACTATGTTCCTATTTATTTTTGTTTCTAACTGGTCAGGTGCCCTTTTACCCCGGAAAATCATACAGTTACCGCATGGAGAGTTAGCTGCACCCACGAATGATATAAATACTACTGTTGCTTTAGCTTTACCTACGTCAGTGGCATATTTCTATGCGGGTCTTACCAAAAAGGGATTGGGTTATTTCGGTAAATACATTCAACCAACTCCAATACTTTTACCAATTAACATCCTAGAAGATTTCACAAAACCCTTATCACTTAGTTTTCGACTTTTCGGGAATATATTAGCGGATGAATTAGTAGTTGTTGTTCTTGTTTCTTTAGTACCTTCGGTGGTTCCTATACCTGTCATGTTCCTTGGATTATTCACAAGCGGGATTCAGGCTCTTATTTTTGCAACTTTAGCCGCAGCTTATATAGGTGAATCCATGGAGGGTCATCATTGACTAGCTTCCGAAATGGTCTTAAAAAAAAGCTTATCCCAACTCATACCGGTATATACGATCTAGAATAGGAGCAAAAAAAATGTATGATATTAAAGAATCAAAAAAACAAGTAAGGGAGGTCGAGCTGGGTATATGTAAGGGCTATAAGCCAATCCCTGTATATGTTTCGAAGAATGATTCTAGAATCCGATTCAATAGAAGATACGGATGGTTTACGTTATGAAAGAAACAATGTATATGTGATATTAGATATTCACTAGTTATATATGGGCTATTCATATATATTATTTCCCATCCCACTGAATTTAGACGGATTCCAATGCAAGCCCTTCCGTTTTATCTGTGACTGTGGATTGAATGAATAAACAAATGAAGTCAAGCATGCATATAGAAGAGAAAGAGCGAAGAATTGAAAGAGTGGAATGGTTCGGAACAAAGAAATGGAAGAACTAGAACCGTATAGATTTACAAAGACTCCACGGATAGGAACTAAAAACGAGATATCGAAGTAGTTCTGATGATTCAGTAATATTATCATTTCAATTCAGAGTTCTTAGTTATTTTTTTTTTCGGATAGATCTTAAGTGATGGAATAATTAAGTAATAATTCATCGGTTGATTGTATCATTAACCATTTCTTTTTTTTGGTGCGAGGAACTTAATATGAATCCATTGATTTCTGCCGCTTCCGTTATTGCTGCTGGA